TTTAAACCATTTCGATACTAATACTAATATAGTTGTAGAAAGAGTACCCCCTTTTGCCTGGACTTCAAGCAGTTTAGCTTTAACCGTGTTAATGGTCTCACATTATTGGTCTATAGAGAATCAAAGTTGATTTACCAATGAGTCGCGAAATGCTATGGTTCTTCCATATGATTTCTGAATTTATTCAGAAGTAATTCGTCGAGATCGTGCACCCTTTTCTTATTTATCCGAAAAATACTAAAAAATATTCTAAAGTGCAGCCGGATAGATCCAATCTATTCTTGAAATAGACAACTCGCACACACTCCCTTTCCAAAAAAAATCAATACACCAACCACTACAGTTAGATTTATTAGATTTGTTGCTAAAATATCGGTATTAAGCCCGAAACTCCCAGCGGATGGCCAGTGAGCTAAAAAAACAAAAGAATGGGTTACATTTTTCATATGCTCTCCTCTTATAGATAGGACGAACAAAGAACAAAGTTTTTCGATCACTTACTTCGCTCGCCCTTTTTGATCGGTTTTTTTAATGCAATTTTTTTTAATGCAAATAGATTCAATCTAGTAATTTCTTTTAGATTAAGTCTTAGGTCTCGTTTGACCTGTGAAAGATCTCCTTTGTTGAAATGTTCCCAAAATTCCTAAAATAAAAGGAAAAAGACTTTCCACTGTCCTAAACTAAGGACGGGAAGGAAGAAGGCGAGCATATCCTCTAAATTGATCATCCTCAAATCAGCCCTTCCTGGGGTATTGTCTGTCCCGATAAATAGATAATTCCAGGAGTAATAAATAGGAGTAAAGTATTGATATAATTGGAATTGCATAAGCAAATACCAATTTACTAAAAAAAGAAAAAAGTATCTAATCTAAAGGACTCATTTTCTTTTTTAGGATTAAACAAAAGGGTTCGCAAATAAAAGCGCTAGTGCCACAACCAGTCCATAAATTGTTAAAGCTTCCATAAAAGCTAGACTAAGCAATAAAGTACCTCGTATTTTACCTTCTGCTTCTGGCTGTCTCGCAATACCTTCTACAGCTTGTCCTGCAGCAGTACCTTGACCAACTCCAGGCCCAATAGAAGCAAGCCCTACGGCCAATCCAGCAGCAATAACGGAAGCAGCAGCAATTAGTGGATTCATGGTGAGTTCCTCGTGTCAAAAAAAAAAAGAAATGGTTAAGGATACAATCAACCAAGAAATTCTTACTTCTAAGCTCTATTGGGGAGAAGTAACTAAAAAGTACAAATTGAAATGATAATCTGAATTGTCCGAACTACTTCGAGATCTCATTTTAAGTTTCTAATCATTAGAGGTTTGTGTAAATCCATATGATTCTCATTATTCTATTTCTCTTTCTTTCCAACCAACCACTCTTTCATTCCATCCTTCTTTCTTTACTCTTCGATATCCTTGAGTTCCTATTTTTTCCCCTATCATCTAATCCATAAAATAATAAAAGACGAAATAGAGGAAGAACCCCTATTGGAATCGACCTAATCCAAATCCAATAGGAATCAAATCAAGATATACAATATGGAGTCAAGATATACAATATAGAGGGGAATTCGATATATCGGATTAGATAATGAATCTAACTTAGGAATATATAATATCCCATATACATTTTTTTCTTCTATTTTGCGTATTTTCTCTTTTTCTATTGAAATAGACATTAAGGATATAGATCTAGGCTGACTCCGCCCCCCTTAACGCATATATACTTTGACAATTCCGTAATCGTAATAGAGTCTATTCCCTCTCCTACAACTCTAGGTTGTATATTCATACGCATTTCTAACTATTTTGTTTTCCAACCAAGCGGATTATCTGGAACCATGCATGAATTGGGCTAAGCTAAAAAAAAAGACTATTTCGAAAACTAGTCAATTCAATGATGACCCTCCATAGATTCACCTATATAGGCTGCGGCTAACGTTGCAAAAATAAGAGCTTGAATACCGCTTGTAAATAATCCAAGAAACATGACCGGTATAGGGACTACTAAGGGGACTAAAGAAACAAGAACAACAACGACTAATTCATCCGCCAATATATTCCCGAAAAGTCGAAAACTAAGTGATAATGGTTTTGTGAAATCTTCTAGGATGTTAATTGGTAAAAGGATTGGAGTTGGTTTAATATATTTCTCGAAATAACTCAATCCTTTTTTGCTAAGACCCGCATAAAAATATGCCGCTGACGTGAGTAAAGCTAAAGCAACAGTAGTATTTATATCATTCGTGGGCGCTGCTAATTCCCCATGGGGTAACTGTATAATTTTCCAAGGTAAAAGAGCACCCGACCAATTCGAAACAAAAATAAAAAGGAACATAGTTCCAATAAAAGGAACCCAGGGACCATATTCTTCTCCAATCTGAGTTTTGCTCAAGTCTCGAATAAACTCAAGGACATATTCGAAGAAATTCTGACCGTTGGTCGGGATGGTTTGTGGATTCCGAACAGCTATGATAACTGAACCTAGCAAGATAGTAATTACGACCCAAGAAGTGATGAGTACTTGGGCATGAATTTGGAAACCTCCTATTTGCCAATAGAAGTGTTGGCCTACTTCTACACCCGATATATCGTATAACCCCTTGAGTGTTTTAATGGAACATGGTATAATATTCATATTGTCCTCTGATAGAAATTGAACTTCAAAAAAGGAATTCTTTTGATTCAACCATCTCTTTCTCAACTCAGCAACTTGAAGTATTAATCTTATATTTAGGATACCAAGAAATCACATCAGATCATAATATATATCAATACCCTCTAATATATATCAATATTCCCCTTCTTTTATCTATGCAAAACAAAAAAGAATAGTAAGTGATCCAATAAATCTACGCAGTTGCCCAAGAATTAACTATTCTTCTTAATCTTAATTAACGATTTCTTATATAGAGAGAACGGCCCTCACAAATTGCAAATACTAATTTGTTAAGAATCAATCGAATTGAAGCCATAGTGTCATCGTTGGCGGGAATCGATATATTCGCGAGATCTGGGTCACAATTTGTATCGACTAAAGAAATAGTAGGAATCCCCAAAATGGCACATTCCCGAAGAGCTATATACTCTTTTTGCTGATCAAGGACGATCACAATGTCAGGCAACCTCGTCATATATTTGATCCCGCCGAGATATCTTTGCAAGGTAGATAATTTTCTCTTCAAGATTGCCACATCTCTTTTTGGGAGATGGTGGAATTTTCCCATCTTTTCTTCTGCTCTTAAGTCTCTAAATTGAGAAAGTCTAGTTTTCGTAATCGACCAATTCGTTAACATACCACTGAACCACTTTTTATTAACATAATGACACCGAGCCCTTATTGCAGCTGATGCTACTAAATCCGCTGCTCTTTTTTTGGTACCAACAATTAAGAAGCTTTTTCCCTGACTTGCTGCATCAAAAACTAAATCACAAGCTTCTGATAAAAAACGAGTCGTTCTAGCGAGATTTGTAATATGAGTACCTTTACGCTTTGTCGAGATGTAAGGGGCCATTTTAGGATTCCATTTCTTAATACCATGACCAAAATGAACTCCCGCTTCTATCATCTCTTTCAAATTGATGTTCCAATATCTTCTTGTCATTTTTTCCACACTTCCTTTTTATTTTTTCGTCCTACCATTACGGAATTGATTTCTTTTTGAAGATTAAGAAAGAGCCGAAATAGCTTGAAATAAAGAATAATTGTTCCGATGGAACCTTCTACCGGGAATCGGCCATTGATACATGGTATAAACATAACCTTAATGAATTAAATGACTTCTTTTACTTATTAAAATAAAAAATCTAAAATCTGACCTGTTAGCGTTCTAAAGTCAAAAGTCTAGTTTAAAGTAAAAAAAAATCTGCTTTATGTATCCTTAAATCGTATAAATGGGGGTAAATGGGGGTTCTGATGTCTCATAGAAATTGTTTGTTACGTCAGAATCAGAAGAAACTAATTCTGTATGGAGAAACAAAATATCTCTCATTTCCGACGCGAATAGATTTTTTTTTTGAATTTCGAAATAAAGGTTCTTGTCTTGTGGGGAACGATGCACAAGTTTTTGGAATCCGGTACCAACAGGTATAATCCCCCCCAGAACTACGTTTTCTTTCAGGCCTTTTAACCAATCAATACGACCTCGTAGGGCAGCTTTTGCTAAAACTCGAGCAGTTTCTTGAAAACTTGCTTCAGATATGAAACTTTGGGTATTCAGGGAAGCTCTCGTTATTCCCAATAAGATTGCCCGATAATAGATAGATTCATCCAAAGCCCGCCCTGCTCGTTCCGCTCGCAATAGTCCGATTAATTCCCCAGGTGAAAAAACATTAGACATTCCATCTTCGGAAACCCGCACTTTTGATGTTACTTGGCGTATAATAATCTCTATATGTCTATTATGGATCTGTACCCCTTGGGATCGATAAACCTTTTGGATCTTATTAACCAAAGAGATACGACTTTGGGCTATGGTTAGCTCAGCTCCAATCAAGAATCCCCAGGGGACCCCAAGAATTCTTGGTATACGCTCATTCCAATCCTCAATTCTCCTTTCGAGATTCGGCGATAGTGAATCAATTGAACGCGCTTCGAAGATTTGTTCTACTTTTGGAAGACCTTGCGTTATGTCACTAGATCTCGATTTTTCATATATAAACGTAACTAACCTATCTCCTTTGTAAAGGATTTCCCCATAATGACCATGAACAGTTGCTCCTGTAGTGGCCAAATAAGGCTTAGCTGCTCTTATAACAAAGGAATCAATATTAACAATGAAAATTTGACCAGATTTTTTTATATGCGATTTAAATAGATATACATTTTCGCAAATTAATTGTCCAAGGCGAATTATTGCTGATGTCTCTTCCCAAGAATCATGATGGAGAAAGTGCCAATTCAAATGGAATGGATCCAACAGGATGTTACTATCGAAATTCGAAATCCTTTGGTTTTCATCTATTAAAGAGTATTTAAGTCCTTGAAGTACTTGGAAGGTTTGTTTCAAATTGTCAAGGAACAAATATTTTTTTAACAGGATCTGATTATGCGTTAGTAAATAGTAAGATGAAGAAAAATTCGATATACTAGGTACAATAGCGCCTAAGGGCCCAAAAATATCTCGGATAGGAATTCTAGGATTCGATTCTTTTACCGCATTGGGATATTTCGAATTCTTGAATAAACCAATTCGAGAACAGTTGGATGCCGACAAAATCATCAAAGATTGGTATTCTTTATTTCGATTCAACAAGGTGCCAATAGCTCCTTGATGTTGGCTAAGTGATTGAATCTTCGCCTTGGAATAAAAGGAATTGGTATTGGTGCGATCTAACCTATTATTGGGAATCGGTCCTGCACTTGTCCTATCATACCTTCTTGGTGTATACGAAATAGTGGACTTGACTAACTCAATTCTTAGGAAATCGCGAATCAGATCATTTGCTTTTACCTCAACAAGGGAAACACGAGCCCCCTCTTTTTCTTCTTGTTCCCAATTCACTACTAAGCAAGTTCGAACGAATTGACTATTCGTGTGATAAATTCTTTGAGTTAACTTGCTATTTTCATGAGAAATAAAATTGACAAGTCGAAGTTGGAGATTATCCTCTTCCTGCAAGAGATCCTGCGGGAAAAGTGTTGCTAAATTTCTCCCTTCGTCCATTTCATATGCGACTGCAGGTCGAACCGAAACAAAATACTTTTCCTTGCTCTTGAGAATTTTTTTCCGTTGAACATAGACCCAATTTTTCCTTTTTTTTGATTCCTTAGAATCTTTTTTTTCTCTTTCTGGTGGTATCAAACTGCCACCTAATATCTTATCTGCTTCTTCAGGAAAATGAATATCTCCGGAAAAGATTTTGAGTTCCGTATGGCTTTTTTTTCTCTTCACTCGGACTAATCCACCTAGTCGACTTCTTGTATTTTTTGTGAGTTGTGTATCCACTCCAATAATACTATTGTCAAGTACCTTTAGGGATGAGGATCTCGGCAAGATATGCAGTTCTTGAAGAATGAAAAAAAACCGATCTACTTCTTTTTGGTATTTTAGACTAAATTCTTTTGTTCCTCGATGCTCAATCAAACCCTCTTTTTTTAAGATGGAATCTTCCTCTGGGCTCTCGTATTCGTCCTCTGAGTCTTCCTCTGAGTCTTCCTCTAAAGTCCCATATTCGTCCTCTGAGCCTTCCTCCGGGCTCCCATATTCGTCTTCTGAGTCTTCCTCTAGAGTTCCATATTCGTCCTCTCGGGTCCTATATTCGTTCTCTGGGCTCCCATATTCGTCCTCTGAGTCTTCCTCTAGAGTCCTATATTCGTCCTCTAGGATCCCATATTCGTCTTCTAGGGTTTCATATTCGTCCTCTAGGATCCCATATTCATCTTCTAGGGTTTCATATTCGTCCTCTCGGGTCCTATATTCGTTCTCTGGGCTCCCATATTCGTCCTCTGAGTCTTCCTCTAGAGTCCTATATTCGTCCTCTCGAGTCCTATATTCGTCCTCTAGGGTCCTATATCTAAATTTAACAATTCCTGAACCCTTTTTATCTTTTCTGTATCGTGGATCGTCAAAATAAGCAAAAATAGTATTTCTACGTAAAACACCCATAAAGGGTATTTCAATCGAAATCCCCAAACAGGATATTAGTTCTTTCTCTTGTTCTTGATGATATTGTAATGGAATGACGAACCTATTTCTTCGCTTTTTCGCCAACAAATCCGAATTATCTTGAAGAATAGAAGGATAGACAAAATTCCAATGACCGTTGGACATGATTCGATTCGGCGTTGAATAATCAAGAATTTCCCTATCTTTTTTACCAAAAGTATCCAACAGTCTATGTCTTACTTGATCATTAACCATTGAGAGGTCAGAGATATATCTTTCGTCAACAGAAAAAGAATAAGTATTCATTTGATCTTGATCCTTGTGGAGCGAAAAAGGCGCTATACTGGATCTGCACATACTTACTGACAATATCCATAAATGGCTTGTTTTTGGTAATCGACGAAGATTACCATATTGATATTCGGGTGCATGGTAAACATCAGTACTCCAGTGCATTTCCCCGTCTGATTCGGAATAAATATGCTTTTGTACCCTTTCTTTAAAATGCAAAGTGGACGTTCCGGCACGAATCTCCGCAATTACTTGTTCGGATTCTACATATTGATCATTTTGCACTAGAATCAAGCTTTTTGACGGAATATTCACACTATGTAGAATATCCTGACTCTGAATAGTTACATGCAAGTCTATATAACATAGAAAAGCAGGCTGCCCATGACGGGTACGTGTGGGGTGAACCAAATCCTCATTGAATTGGATTTTTCCATTCGAAGGGGATCGTACAAGGTCGGCAGTACCCCCTGTGAATACTCCACCAGTATGAAAAGTTCTTAATGTTAGTTGAGTCCCTGGCTCCCCAATTGATTGACCCGCAATAATACCTACGGCTTCTCCCAATTCGACCAGATCGCCATGAGTGGGACTCCGACCATAACATAATTGACAGATCCAAGATGTGCTCCGGCAAGTAAAGGGGGTTCTAATATATATTGGTTGTGCTCGAAATGGTTGTGCTCGAAAGGCAGTTATGAATCGATTGACTAATCCAATTCCAATATCTTGATTTCGAGCGGCAATGCATCGTGAACCGATATATATATCGTCTGCTAATACACGACCAATTAGTGTTTGGACAAAAAGTTTTTCCGTCATCCCATTTTGAGGACTCACAGAAATACCTCGGATAGTACCACAATCTCTTCTACGCACAATAATATGTTGAACTACTTCAACAAGTCTACGTGTAAGATATCCAGCATCCGCTGTTCGTACAGCAGTATCTACAACCCCTTTGCGGGCTCCGTAGCAGGAAATTATATATTCTGTCAAAGAAAGTCCCTCGCGTAAATTGCTTTGAATAGGTAAATCAATCATTTGTCCTTGGGGATCCGCCATTAATCCTCTCATACCTACTAATTGGTGTACCTGAGATGCATTTCCTCTGGCTCCTGAAAAAGACATTAGATAGACTGGATTAGAAGGATCCGTTATCCGAAAATTCGAATTCATTTCTTGTTTCAAATATTCACTTGTAGCATACCATATCTCAACGGATTGGCGTAATTTTTCTACCGCGTGTACAGCCCCATAATAATAGTGTTTCTCCAAAAGAAAACTCTGTTGTTCCGCGTCTTGGACTAACCATCCCTTAGAGGGTATTGTTAAAAGATCATCGATTCCTAATGAAATCGAAGTAGTAGTGGCTTGATGGAAGCCCAGAGTCTTTATTTGATCCAGTATATGGGATGTATATCCCATTCCGAAATGATCTATTAATCTGCTAATAAGTCGTTTCATAGCAGTTCCGTCTATCTCCTTATTATGAAAGACCAGATTGGCCCGTTCCGCCATACATAAGTACCCCCTTTTCGGCTGAGTAGGATTCGACAATTGCTGAGTAGGATTCGACAATAGGCCTGAGTCAGTGATTCGAAAACTTAACTTCCTTTCCTCAATCTCAATCTGGATTCGCGCGGCAAAAATGATGATACTAGCGAAATCGGAATGCCCCCCGAAAGGGGCATCGCCGAATCTAACTTCCTTGTTTAGATAGTGTATGAATAGGCCTGGCTAAATCCTTGTATGGCTTCCTCTATTTCTCTATAAAAGGAAATATGACCAAGAGTGGTTCGAATGTATATAGAACGGGTTTCTTTTTTTCTATTTCCTACTATTAGATAGTGGGCATAAATCTCATGATAAGTCCCCAAAGATTCATATTGAACTTCGATCGGAACTTCTCTTGACCCAATGACGCGTTGATCTAGTTTCCATCGGAGCCACAAGGGACTGTCTAAACTGATTCGTTTCTGTCTATAAGCTCCCAGTGCATCATAGGAACTAGAAAAATGGGGTTCTTTATCTTTCGTATACTTATAATTATTATTGTAATTTACTTTTTGATTTGGATAGTTTCCACAACTATTATATCTATTTGCACAAATACCTCGACGGTTTCCAATCGTTAATACATAAAGTCCGATAAGCATGTCTTGGGTTGGTACGCAAATAGGATCTCCAATAGCGGGAGACAGGAGATTCATATGAGAAAACATAAGTAAACGGGCTTCCGCCTGAGCTTCCAAGGATAAAGGTAGATGAACAGCCATTTGATCCCCATCAAAGTCCGCATTGAAACCCTTACACACTAATGGGTGTAAACAAATAGTACGCCCTTCTACTAAAGTGGGTTGGAAGGCCTGTATGCCTAATCTATGCAGGGTAGGTGCTCTATTCAACAGTACAGGATGTCCCCGCATAACTTCTTGAAGTATTTCCCATACAATGGGTTCCTTTTCCCAAATTTTCCTTTTAGCAATCCTGACATTAGAAGTAGCACGTTTCGTGATTAAATCGCGAATTACAAATAGCTGAAAAAGCTTTATTGCTATCTCTAGAGGTAATCCACATTGATGTAATGAAAGCGAAGGACCCACAACAATGACAGAACGCCCCGAGTAATCGACCCGTTTCCCAAGCAGAGTCTCGCGAAACCTTCCCTCTTTACCTTCAATTACATCTGAAAGTGACTTGTATACTTTATTGTGACCCTCCCTCGTTGGTTGCCCACGGGACCCACTATCAAGAAGTGTATCCACGGCTTCTTGTACCAATTTTTCCTGGCACATTACTAAATCTGCTGGCGCTAATTCACTTCTTTTTAATAGATAGGCAAGGTTGTTGTTCCGACGGATAACTCTCTTATAAAGTTCATTAATATCCGAAGTCACTACTTTATCCCCAGACCTATAAACAATGGGTCTCAATTCGGGAGGAAGAACCGGTAATAAGCACAAAACCATCCATTCTGGTTCTACATTTGTTTGAATAAAATGTTTCGCCAATTGCATGCGTCTAATCAAAAAAACTTTTCTTATTCGTCTTTTTCTATCTTCCCATTCATCTCCACTATACCCCTCGTCTTCTAATTCCTTCCATTCGACCAAGGAATTCTCTATAATAATTCGCAAATCCAAATCCGCTAATTGTTCTCTAATAGCACCAGCTCCTGTCGCAATTTCCCGATTTCGAAATGTTGCAAAGCCTGGGGTAGAAAAAAAGGGAGAAATGCTGTGGTTACAGGATGGAATTTCATCTTCGAATAAACCTCGTAACCGTAAGAAAGTAGGTTTTTTAGCGCTGGGCCTAGCAAAAGAGAAATCGCCGTATACTAGGCCCTCTAATTTCTTAAGGGGTTTATCTAAAAGATTCGCGATATAACTAGGAAGACCTTTCAAATACCACACATGAGTCGCTGGACATGCGAGTTTGATGTATCCCATTTGATATCTTCGTATCCGAGAATCAACAAATTCTACCCCGCATTTTTGGCAAAATCTTTCGTCTTCGTTTTCAGCCCCGCTCGCTCGAGAATTTCCACAAGCACAAATTCCGCTTTTTATGGGTCCAAAGATTCTTTCGCAAAACAATCCATCTTTTTCTGGTTTATCGGTTTTATAATGAAAAGTAGAGGGCCTTGTGACTTCACCAACGACTTCCCCATTAGGTAGGATTTTGTTGGCCCAAGCCTTTATTTGTTGAGGGGAAACGAGTCCAATTTGAAGTTGTTGATGTTTATATTGGTCAATCATAAAATAGAAATAAGAAAATAATTTATATTTATTCCGATCAAACTTCCTCCCTATTAACCTGGAAGTTCTTCTCAGATACAAGGAAATGATTCAGTTCTAGAGCCAAAGATCGTAGTTCTCGAACGAGCACTCGAAAAGATTCTGGAGGATCCTCGTGATTAGGTACTCTTTTTTCCCAGATCGTAGCATTAAGTATTTCTTGGCGAGCTATAAGATGATCAGATTTATAAGTAAGTATCTCTTGTAAAATATGAGCAACACCAAATCCTTCTAAAGCCCAAACTTCCATTTCTCCTACTCGTTGTCCCCCTTGCTTGGCTCTTCCTCTAACGGGTTGTTGTGTAACAAGTGAGTAGGGCCCAGTAGAACGTCCATGGATTTTCTCATCAACTTGATGAATTAATTTTAAGATATAAGACTTCCCTATTAGAACAGGTTGTTCGAAGGGGTCTCCTGTTCTTCCATCAAATATTCTGCTTTTTCCCGGGTACTCGGGTTCAAATACCCATGGATTTTTTGTTTGTTTACTGGCTTCATATAATTCCGAAAACACAAGTTTTCTTGAAGCCTCTTGCTCATATCTCTCATCAAAGGGTGCTATTCTATAATGTTTCTTTAGCAGATCCCCTGCTAATCCGAGCGAGCTTTCAAATATTTGTCCCACATTCATTCGTGAGGGTACTCCTAAGGGATTGAAGACCATATCAACAGGTGTTCCATCTTGCAAATAGGGCATATCTTGCCTAGGCAAGATTTTGGAAATGATCCCCTTATTTCCGTGTCTTCCGGCTACTTTATCCCCAACTTTGATTTCACGTTTCTGTAAAATATATACACGAACCATTATGTCGAGGGGGTCCCTCTGGATCCATTTCACATCGATAACGCGCCCTCTTCCACCTATAGGCAGTTTGAGAGAAGTTTCTTTTGAAGTGGATACCTCAAGGCCAAATATGGCCCGTAATAATCCAGCTTCCGCGATATACGACGATTCGCTCGCTATCTGAGGCGTTAATTTACCTACTAAAATATCGCCAGTTTCTACCCAGGATCCCAACCTCACAACTCCATTTCTGTCCAAATTGCGGAGTAAATGTTCTTCTAGATGTGGTATTTCTTTAGTGATTTTTTCAGCGGAGCCTTGGCTTGTCGTATCCGTCTGAATTTCATATTTTCGGATGTGAAAAGAAGTATAAATATCCTCATATACCAAACGTTCGCTAATTAGTACTGCGTCTTCAAAATTGTAACCTTCCCATGGCATATAAGCTACTAATACGTTTTTTCCTAAAGCGAGTTCCCCACCAACTGTAGCAGCTCCCTCCGCTAAAATTTGTCCTTTTTTAATGGATTTACCCCGCGGAACCCGAGGTTTTTGGTGCATACAAGTATTTTTGTTAGAGCGCCGATGGGCAACTAAAGGAATACTTATAGTCTTCCCACTACTTGATAAAAGGATCTTGTGACTATCAGTAGAAATGATCTTTCCCTCACGTTCGGCTATAATGGAAACCCTCGAATCTAGAGCTGTTTGGCGTTCCAATCCAGTTCCAACAATGCACTTCTCGGACCGAGAAAGCGGAACTGCTTGGCGCTGCATATTAGAACTCATTAAAGCCCGATTCGCATCATTATGCTCAATAAAAGGAATGAGAGAACCTCCAATAGAAAAATATTGGAAAGGAAAAATACTTCTAACATGAATCTGTTCCCATGCAATAGTCAGGAATTCTTGACGGTATCTAGCTGGAACAACCTGTTCTTCCTGAATACCCTGATTCAAGGACAAAGAATTTCCTGCTGCTATCATATAATATTCATCTCTATTTGGTGATAAATAAACCACCTGTCTCTCTTTTTTTTCTTTTGCTTTCTCAGATATTTCATAAAACGGACTCTCTATGGATCCCCACCAGTGATCAATTCTCGCATGAATAGCTAAGGATCCAGTAAGTCCAACATTGATTCCTTCAGACGTGTCAATTGGACAAATACGCCCATAGTGACTCGGATGAATATCTCGGCTCCGAAAACTTGCAGTTCTCCCCGTCAATCCTCCAGGACCCAAACAACTCACTTTTCGCCCATGAACAGTTTGTGTCAATGGATTGGTTTGATCAAAAACTTGAGATAAGGGGTATGTGCCAAAAAAGGTCTCATAAGTAGTTATTAATAAAATCGAAGTTGAAGTTGGAGTTACCAAAGTCTGTGGAGTCGGTTTCGATTGACGTGTGAATACTCTACAGATAGTTTTTTGAACCGCATGTTGTAAACGACCAAGAGCCAGTCCGAATTGATCTTGTAACAGATCCGCAACCGAACGAATACGTTTATTTTTCAAGTGATTCATATCGTCATCGTCAAGTATACCCGTTCCAAATTTCATTCCAATCAAATGATCCGTAGCGGCCAATACATCTCGTGGTAACAAGAATGTATTGTTCTGAGGTATATCAAGATTCAGTCTCCGATTCATATTTCGTCGACCAATCCTTCCTAATTCACATTTTTGTTGAAAAAATTTCTTTTGTAATTCCTCACATAAGGACTCCGAAAATACCAGGTCCCCACCTACACAAGCAAATTGTTGATAAAACTCCAAAATAGCTTTTTCTTTTGACTCAATCCTCTTCTTCTCCTTAGCATTCGGGAAAGACAAGAAAATTTCAGGGTAGGAAACTTTATCTAGAATTTCTCTTAGATTCGAACCCATAGCTGATGATAGAACTAGAATAGATATCTTTTGTTTTCTACTCACGCGAGCCCATATCCTTTCTTTTTTATCAATTGCTAATTCCAATCTTCCTCCCCAATCTGATATTATAGTCCCAGTGTAGATAGAAATTCCCTTATGGTCTAATTCCGAGCGGTAGTAAATACCAGGACTTAACAATATTTGATTGATCACAATTCGGTATATTCCATTTATTATAAAGGTTCCTAGGGAATTCATTATAGGAATGTTTCCAACAGAAATGGTTTGCTTTTGCACATCGAAACCAAAAAAGAATCTCGCGGATACATATAATTCGGAAGAATAGGTGAGTGATTCATACACAGCATCCCTTTCTTTTATCGAGGGTTCTAGCAATTGATATCCTTTCGCAAATAATTGAAATGCAATTTCGTGATCTGGATCTTTAATTGTTGGAAACTTCTCAAGTTCTTCTGCCAAGCCTTGATTAATGAACCTACAAAATCCCTCGAATTGGATCTGACTAAATCCGGGTATTGTGGACATTCCCTCATTTCCATTCCGGAGCATTTTAATCTTAAGTTTCCTATTTATCGAAGAAAAATTCCATTATCAGCTCACTCTTCATCAATCCCTACGGATCGATCTAGCAATCATGGAATCTATATTCTGTTTACTGAATCACATGAAATTCTAGGGAACTCCACATACGTATTTCATATATGTATTTCATACATATGAATAGAGATAATTTCGACGAAAGTTCGAATTTGCCAGGGGTACAAATGGAATGAAAATGAATTGATAAAACATTCCTAGAAAAAAATTCTGCCACTTACACTTTATGATATTCTAATCAGATTGGATGGCAAAGATTTCTCATTTTATCTCCTTTCTATGAAAGGGATAAAGCCATAATAATTTATAAGTACTAGAAAGTTTGACTTTAGTTCGATTTAGAATAGCACGCTTAGTTTAATTTCAAAAAATAATTTGAAGGTTCTTTTTTGTTTCGTAGTAGTAGAATTGCTAGAAAATATAGGATTTCATTGTAGAATCCTAAAATAAAGTAAGTACTTTTTTTTAAGTACATGCCAATCTAGTTATCCACCTATCCACATATCCCTTCTTTTATCGTAATTTCACTTGGGTGGGCCAAGATGGTCAGGTCATACTCTATATCATAGAAAATTTCCTATTTTTTATTCAAAATATTTAATGTAATGAAAAATTAAAGCACGATTCCCCATAGAGATATGTACATAAGGGGGATCCATAGATAATAATAATAATGCTGTTCGGACCTGGAGTTTACCTATACACGGATTAGGCATAAATCCATTCTATTTTATTATGCCATTAAAAGGAAGGGGGGGGAGAATACCGATTTAAGAGCCGTTCACTACTGCAATTCAAAAAAAAAGTGAATTCTAGTTAATGGTTCCAATTTGTTCTGAATTTTGCAGCCTGTGACTGGAAATCCACTTTTTCTCCTTTTTAATCTCAATAGAAAGAAAAGGGAAGTTTTCTAGTGTTAGCAATGCGTGTTTTAAGATAGAATCCATCGAGGAGAATAATCGAAACTGGATCCAAAAAAAGCAGGAATAGCTTTTTTGAAAAAGATTGGAAAGAAGCAAGTAGAATTAGATTCAAGATAAAAGGGGTTTTAGTAAGAAAACGTGGATGAATACTTTTTCTTTTCTCGATTTTAGATCGGATTTTTTGGCGGCATGGCCAAGTGGTAAGGCAGGGGACTGCAAATCCTTTATCCCCAGTTCAAATCTGGGTGCCGCCTGATCAACAAAATACTTAGGATTTATTATTGTACTGATTGAACTCGACAAATTCTTGCCCTGCATAAGCAAAGGCAAAGAACTAGGCTTGTCGATACTTGATTTTCAGAATCCATAGTTCTAGTTCTAAAAAAGACTGTAAATTTTTTCCTAAAAATAGGGCTCTGCCAGGGTTCTGGGTAGTGGCCCAAACCGATACCAATAGGGATGAGGGAAGGCTTACTTATTAATTTCATAATTGATTCTATTCCGCAATTCATAACTACGAAAGTAAGAGGTCGGAAATCTTGGTATCCAAAGGTCCCTAAAGGACATTCCTTTTTTGCTCCTAGGGTTGAAGAAGAGATTATACGAAAGACTATCAAGACTTCCTAATTATCATACATCTTATTTATCGTACATCTTATGCTACTTACATACACTAAAGTAAGGGCTACTGATTCTGTCGAGAATCAGATTGAATAGGCTGATGAAAAATCAATTTCTTTGCTCGTGTAGGGGATTAAAAAAAAAGAATGTATGTAATAGGCGTAGTGATGTCTCCTCATTCTTTCATAGAAAGCGAGACAGTAAGGCTTAGGTCAAATAGGAAATATAGGTAAGGTATCCGATAGATAGTTATCTATCTTGATTTGATGGTCTATTTTTATGTCTTTTGCTTATGAAAGAAAGGTAACAAAACAAACAACAAGTCTGACTATTCCCACATGTTCCATTAGGAGCATTCCTTTGCTATTTTCAAGGAAAAGGTGTGTGTATCGTATATTGACTTAATGCTTCCCAATTAAAAAAAATCCTATAATGAATTTGTTACGAGTGGATTCGTTGAATTGGTTCATCAATAGCCTTAAGTCAGAATCCTCTTTTGACTCTGCACCATGGATTCCACTATGATTATTTTTCAATAAATATTATTGCCTTTTTTTTTAGGAGACATAATTCACATGGATATAGTCAGTCTCGCTTGGGCTGCTTTAATGGTAGTCTTTACATTTTCTCTTTCATTAGTAGTATGGGGGAGGAGTGGACTCTAGGGATACTACTAATTGATTGAGTAGTCGAATTGTTGTATCAACTCTTTTCTTTAATTGATCGTTTTGCATTAATCATTTTGCCAAACTTTATTCTTTCTCTCTTTCTTTAGTTTTGTTTCACTCTTGTAAGAAACTCTTGTAAGAAAGAGTCGTTCTATTCTACTATATAGAAAGAACGATTACAGCAATTCAGAATTTCTACTAGAAGTGACGAATGGTTAAAGAAGTTCTATACATAAGAAAATTAGACTTTCTTCCACGGAGCTATTCACAACATATCGCACATTTTCCATTTGTTTTATACTCTTTTCTTATTCTTAAGAAATTTTTTATGCTCTTTTGAAGCATCTCGCGGCATGTTTAAGCATGAAAGATTCGCTGGTTTTTTCCTTTTACTTTTTTTCTTTTACTATAGTCTATTCTCATATTATTTTTCTCTCCCTCCATGGATTCTTTCGATGAAGAATTGTCTTCGATTTTTTTTTTATTTTGACTTGATTGAAATTAAGTGGATGCAGTGAAAAAAGAAATTGAATTAGACTACTATTTCAATCTACTAATCTATTCTATGTAGATTCAAGATAATATAATAGAAAGACTCTAAAGTGTGGTAGAAAGAACTACATATAGTTCTTTCTACCACACTTTATGATTCCAACCAGATCCTTTCATTTAAGACTTGGACTTTTATTTTATTTAATCCCTTTTTCATTTCTTCAATGATTAATTGGAATTCCAATTAATCATTTTGGCTGACTGTTTTTACATAAATAATAAGTAAAAAGGCAGTAGGAACTAGAATGAACAGTGCAGTAGCAATAAATGCGAGAATATTGACTTCCATAACCTCTTTATTTTTTTTTCGCAATAACTCGAGATGTAATCCCATGGGGAGGAAAAAGGGGTATCCTGTAAATTCAAGGGGAGGACTTGCATTCTGACAATACTGAATCAATTCAATATTATGAATATCGGATCTATCAAATCAATTCATGGTTGAGAGTGGAATAGTATAACACAGGAAGATCCCTTATCCATACTAAGACAAAAATTGGTTTTTGGATTGGATTAGGAATCCCCTCTATTTTTCATCCTTTTCTACTTTTTTTTCTATATCTATAACCCACGATCTTTCTTATCTTATCCAATTTCCCTTCCTTTTTCTTATAGTTATACATACAATTGTGTATGTAGTATTATATGACCGACTTTCTATGGGTCACAGAGACATCCAAATAAGCATTAGAAGTAGAAGTGAGATGGAGAAAAGAGGGATTAAATTTAAATAAAAAAGATCGAATATTTTAATTTAGGGAAAAGGGCGTTTGCTTGGTTTTTCTTTTATTTTATTAGGTTACTATCAATATCCGCTTTTTGGGTCTAAAGATGAGAGCAGATCCATAAAAAATGGAGTCCGCAAATGGAATGAGAATGAGATAGATTCTTTCCAATTAGTCATTGAACATACACAAACAAAGTTGGAACTACAAAATGGAAGGGGTGTGGTTTAACCCAAAAAGTACTAATTATATTAAATTCACTGTCTAACAATAAATGAATACGATTTATGTATGGATTCCGGTAAAATACCGGTACTCTATTCCATAAGAGTAGAAGAGGAAGTTAAGACGAGGATGGTATCATCATAAGGATAGAGTAATATCCTAAATTATATTAATCCACATATGATATGTATGTCTTTCCTTATCAACCGGGAGTAGTGAAAAAAAATTCCTATACTCCTCCCTCTTTACTGAAAAATGAGAAAAAAAAAGTGAAGTAAGGGTGCCCCATAGGTATTTGATCTTGCCTCCTGCCCCCCCTTTTTCATGGAAATTTTTCCTGGAAAAAGGAAAGATGAATTTCTCCATTCATTGAACCCTAGTTCGGGACTGACGGGGGCCCTAGTTCGGGACTGACGGGGCTCGAACCCGCAGCTTCCGCCTTGACAGGGCGGTGCTCTGACCAATTGAACTACAATCCCTGCGGGGTGTATGGCATACCTATTCTTAATAGAACCAGATTCGATTCGTCCGTCGTACTCTAAGAAATAGACGAATCATATACTACATACCCACATATCGTATGTGGTTATAGTGAGAGTGACATAACTAGTATGTCGCGATTTTTTATCGCTAAAAACGGATGATAATCCACCTTTCAATAAGAAAAACTCTTTTGTAAGAAAGGAATGAGAGAGATATGGATTAGAAAGAAATTTCCCCTTTTCTCTTTATTCTTTATTTCTATGGATCAGACATTTTATTTTATGGAAGAAAAACAAATTGATGTAGTTCATATTCACGAAGCCCTAGATTTTTGGGCCGAGCTGGATTTGAACCAGCGTAGACATATCGTCAACGAATTTACAGTCCGTCCCCATTAACCGCTCGGGCATCGACCCAGGAAGAATTTATTCTAGGGTTTTTGATAATCTATGATTAACCTCCTTTCATAATACTCCCTACCCCCAGGGGAAGTCGAATCCCCGCTGCCTCCTTGAAAGAGAGATGTCCTGAACCACTAGACGATAGGGGCATCACTAGACGATAGGGCCATATACAACCGCTCGTCATTATACTATAATGATAGTATGAGCAGTTTTTTGGAATTGTCAATATACTCGAAGAGTATAACTAGATCCAAAGCAAAGAGTCTTTCCTACTTTTATGTTATGCTTTCATAGGATTTTTTTTAGTTGATGGTTAATTCACGGATCATCCCCTACTTTTTAGGGAAATTCTTTTAAAGGGTATAGAATAAGAATAGATTAATAAAAGGGATTCTATTTTAGTTCAGTACAGGTAGTGATTTGATTGATCTAACAGGAAAAAGAGTCCAATTTCGTTAACAAAGAATAAAAAGTGAATGAATTTAGTAGAAAAGTCCTTTATCGGATTCGAACCGATGACTTACGTCTTACCATGGCATTACCCTACCACTGAGTAAAAGCCCTTTATCGGATTTGAACCGATGACTTATGCCTTACCATGGCATTACTCTACCACTGAGTTAAAAGGGCTTTTTATTCAATTCAAAAATTAGCCACTTTCATTTCCCATTATGGGTCTACTGCATAATGTACATAATATATGTATATATCGAGATATAGAAGTTTATTCATGGCGAGGTTAAAAATCTTGAGAAAACCAAGAAAAATAAGAAAATCTCTCATATTCTCTCTTATCACTTGCACAAAGTAGAGGTTTTTTTATATAAAAAAATACGTATAATAAAATACGTGAAGAGAGAGTTGACACAATATAAAATTATTATTAGTATCCGATATACTTGAAGAGGGTAAGTTCATAGGTATGTAAACACGATCTCGGACGAATCACCAAACCAAAGCCCGTAAGTTCTATTTTTTAGAAGAGGAGAACAAATATGTATCAATTGTTGAATCGGATACAACAATGGGCCAAAAAGGCCAAAGGGGCAATAAGAGCTGCTGTCAAAAAAAGGGTAGACTTTGTTTTTTTTATCTTTAGGCTATTGACTTTTCACGTGCTCAGAACGTTCTGCAGAATTAGGGACTTTTTTCTTCTATTGGCTCATCTCATGATGAGAACTTTCTCCGTTTATGTTTTATTTCCCCTAATTTTAATTGGGTGGGGTATAAAGGAATTCGCGCTCCTCATATACCCATATGGCTGGGTATTAATTTTCAGTGATATACTTCTTGTCTGTTTTGGTGAGAGATTGAAACAATTTTTAACAGGCATCCCTTGGAAAAACCTTCGAGTTCAAAACTTTTCAATTTTTCTTAAAAAGTTTTGGACGGATTTGTTGAAGCGATTTTCAACAGGTACCCCTTGGAAATAAATGGGGTACTTGAATATTCTCCAAGGATTCTGGTGCATTTTGAACAAACTATGTTGGAGTTTTATCAACAATTTTCTTGTAAAAGGGGGGCAGTAGAATTTATACTACAGAGTATAAAAATTATTCTACTGCCTGCCCAACAAAAAATAATAAACCATATCCTACATACCTAACTCCTCCAGGTTCAGAGTTTTCTGTTTCCGAAGACTAGGAAAAAAGGAGGATTCTGGAACCCTAAGGGTTCGATGGTATATGGATATGGAAAATACAAGATTCCCGATCCTAGCGGGAAAAGGAAGGGAACAGATACCCAATATGATTCTTGGGAGGAACATTTGGTAATGGTCTTAGTCCTCTATGTTCTTTTTTATGTGTTCTTAGTTCTATTCATCTTCTTTGATTCTTTTAAACAAGAATCTAATAAACTAGAATTGAGTGGAAAAGAGGAGAGGAAATTGGTAAATGGAGAGGATCGACTAACCAGAGACATTCAGGATCTTCTTTATGAAGAGTTTGAGGAGTCCTCATCAGAGGACTCTGAGGAAGACTCTGATGTGAATTTTCATCAGGGAAACCCGTCGGTTCCTAGCCGCTTTTCTCTTTAAGTTACGACTCATTGTTTCTTGCTTCTTTCAAGCGATAAGGAAAGTCTATGATGAATTTTAAAAATTCATCTCACTCTTTCTCTATGGCTCGGACTTCATGATAAGCGGGGGAAGAAAACATCTTCCCCAATTTCTTTGTTCAATTCTGAACAAAAAAGAAAAGGAAGAAAGGGATTTATGGGGGCTGTACTGCTCCCTATATCTCCTAGTATATATTGTAGGAATAATCAAACTATTCCTTACAGCAGTCTGGTACACTTACGTCCTCGCAAAGCAAATAATGATCATTGTAGTCGTAACCGTGGAATACGACCCTAATCAAAATGCGTACATTTGGCTCATACGCTATTGGGATGGTAAGAAGAGATGTATTTTACAGACCAGAGGGGCTATCTAAATCCTAAAGTAAAGGCCCGCGATCGAAGTACCAACCGCTCACTGTCATGAACCTTCTCCATTTGATTCGAGAAGGGGGAATTAGCCTCCTTCTCGAATGGCTACCCTTGACAAAGGGCTGCGTTGGTATCATAATCTACACGTAGCGGGTATAGTTTAGTGGTAAAAGTGTGATTCGTTCTATTAATAACTGAATTTGAAATGATATACTTAAGGCGTCCTTAAGTTTTTTTATATTCCGATGAAAACTTTAGTTCTTTTAAAAGGTTTAATCCTTTTCCTCTCAATAGCATATTGAGGAAGAATATACATTCTCGCGATTTGTATCCAAAGACTAATTGAAATTGCATCCAAAATACAAATTGGATTATGAGTACAGAGTCGCGAAGCATAATTTTGCATTGGATTAAGTACTCAAAATTTTTAAATATGAGTAAAGGATCTATGGATGAAGATACAAAAAAGTGTATTTCCAATCGTAACTAAATCTCCTTTTTTTTTAAAGGAAATGGAAGCCAAATAGCTAAAAAACGATAGTTTTGGTTTACTAGAACCATCAGCATATTGTTTCAGCTCGGTGGAAACCCAACTCTTTTCCTCAGGATCTCTTGAATGAAATTAGGGAACGAAGTAAGTAGATTAGATAGATTTAGGAGAATTTCTATCTCCTACTCTATAGGGATCATCTAGAAAGCGGAGAGCTTTGGTTCCATTCAGACAGAAAAGCTGACATAGATGTTAAGTGGTGAGAATATCCATAAAGGAGCCGAATGAAATCAAAATTTCATGTTCGGTTTTGAATTAGAGACGTTAAAAATAATCAACCAACGTCGACTATAACCCCTAGCCTTCCAAGCTAACGATGCGGGTTCGATTCCCGCTACCCGCTCCATTCTGTATAAAAGGACTATTCTATTTGTCTAGACATGGTAGAGGTCTGTATTCAACCTTTTTCGTCCACCAGTTTCCGGCCCTTCAGAGCGGAGTAGAGCAGTTTGGTAGCTCACGAGGCTCATAACCTTGAGGTCACGGGTTCGATTCCCGTCTCCGCACTTAGCAGTCTGTATAAAAGGACTATTCTATTTGTCTAGACATGGTAGAGGCCTGTATCCAACCCTTTTTTATTCATTAGTTCCCGGCCCTAGAGGGCCAAATTGAGCAGTTTGCGAAGTTACTTGCCCCCACAAGAACTCTCAAGGCGCAAGGATTCCCCCTCCCTACCCTGCAGAAAAGAAAAAAGAAATGAAAGGCACAGCCTACCTCCCTTTAAAAGAAGTTTGGCTATTGTTTGTCTCGGTGAATCCCCGATTTAGGGAACCCTGTTGGCGAGTTCGATTCCCGCCTCCGGAGCACTCTTTTTTTTGAGTGGGGTGCAAAGGAAGGGTAAGATAGGAAGGGATACGGTACTAGACTAACACTTACTTAATTTAATATAAGTAGTTAAGTAGTCAACTAGACTGAATTTTTTATCATAGTACCTTACTAAATTAAGCTGGC